TTTGAAAAATGGATATATATAATATAGAAATAAAACGAAAATATTAAAATCTAGAAAAAATAGAAGTGATTTCTATGCCTTGCCTACCAAGAACTTCCATTTTTTATTAGAAATCTAATCCCTTTTTGTTGGGTTGAATTAGTTTAGTTAGAGTCGCGAACTTATAATAAACTCTTTATCTTAAAAAAAAAACTCTTTATTTTATTAGTAAGATAGAAAGAAAGGACGGGAGAATTCATAAAATTTCGTAAACTTAAAGTGGGTTGTCATACATATTCGTGTAGAAAGATGAATAGGTACACTAAATTTTCATTTAGTTCTCATTCCTTGTACTTATTAAGTACTTAATAATCTTAATATTATATTATTTATAATAATTATAATATAATATAATAGATATACTTATGATATCTTTATATTTATAATAGATACAAATATTAAATTGAGGTACCCGTTCTATGACAGATCTTTACTTACCTTCTTTTTTTGTCCCTTTAGTAGGCCTAGTATTTCCGGCGATTGCAATGGCTTCTTTATTTCTTCATGTACAAAAAAATAAGATTGTCTAGACCTGATGGGGCCAACCAGATATTTTTTTTGGTACAGTGTTTAGTGTAATGCGGTATGATATGTGCCTTTTTTCCGAATACAAATGAAAGAACTGTTATGCATGCGGATACATGATATCCGTATAAATCTATGTATATACGGGTTATAAAAACGATCGGCAAATATTTTTATATATTTTTATAATAGAAAGTCAATGTATCTAACCAATTACTCCTAAGGGTTCATATCAGAATAGTTTTAGTTGATGAAAGTTACTTTGGCATCAAGAAAAGTAAAGTCAATTTTTTTTTCTGAATTCCAATCGAATGCAATCGGATCTAGTATAGTATGAACTGGCGATCAGAACATATATGGATAGAACTTATAACAGGGTCTCGAAAAGCAAGTAATTTTTTCTGGGCCTTTATTCTTTTTTTAGGTTCACTAGGATTTTTAGTGGTTGGAATTTCTAGTTATCTTGGTAGGAATCTGATACCTGGATTTCCTTCTCAACAAATTATTTTTTTTCCACAAGGGATCGTGATGTCGTTCTATGGGATCGCGGGTTTATTCATTAGTTCCTATTTGTGGTGCACAATATCGTGGAATGTAGGTAGTGGTTATGATCGATTCGATAGAAAAGAAGGAATAATGTGTATTTTTCGTTGGGGATTCCCCGGAATAAATCGTCGCATTTTCCTTCGCTTCTTTATGAAAGATATCCAATCAATCAGAATGGAGGTTAAAGAGGGTCTTTTTCCTCGTCGTATTCTTTATATGGAAATCAGAGGCCAAGGAACCATCCCCTTGACTCGTACTGATGAGAATTTGACTCCACGAGAAATTGAACAAAAAGCTGCCGAATTGGCCTATTTCCTGCGCGTACCAATTGAAGTTTTTTGAATTTTTATCAAAAGGAACAAATTCGTTCGGATTTATCCAATTGAGATATTCGGAAATCCCATTTACTTCATTTACTTAGAATTTACTTATTCTATTATAAATATATATATTTCATTCGAAACGGGATCCTTAATTCTATTTTTATATTCTTTTTTCTAGATCTAAGGACTACACTTTTACAAAAAACTGGGAATAGATCCATAGGTTCGATACCTTGTTATAGAACTCGTGCTTTAGAGAAATATAAGATCAGATAAAGTTGACAAATGAAGCAGTTCATTAACAATTCACAGAAAAAAAAATGAAAAAAAAGAAAGCATTGGCTTCCCTCGCGTATCTTGCATCTATAATATTTTTGCCCTGGTGGATCTCTCTCTCATTTCAAAAAAGTCTGGAACCTTGGATTATTCATTGGTGGAATACTAGGCAATCCGAAAATTTTTTGAATGATATTCAAGAGAAAAATGTTTTAGAAAAATTCCTAGAATTAGAAGAACTATTCTTGTTGGATGAAATGATAAAAGAATACCCAGAGACACATATAAAAAAGCTTAGTATAGGAATACATAAAGAAACGATACAATTGGTCAAAACACATAATGAATATCATCTCCATATCATTTTGCATTTGTCGACAAATATAATCTGTTTTACTATTCTAAGTGGTTATTTTATTCTGGGTAATGAAGAACTTGTTATTCTGAATTCTTGGATTCAGGAATTCTTCTATAACTTAAGTGACACAATAAAAGCTTTTTCTATTCTTTTAGTTACTGATTTATGGATTGGATTTCACTCAACCCATGGTTGGGAACTAATGATTGGTTCGATCTACAATGATTTTGGATTGGCTCATAATGAGCAAATTATATCTGGTCTTGTTTCCACTTTTCCAGTTATTCTAGATACAATTGTGAAATATTGGATCTTCCGTTTTTTAAATCGCGTATCTCCTTCGCTTGTAGTCATTTATCATTCAATGAATGAATGATAAACTTATTTGATTTCCTGATATCAATCAAAAAGTTTTTTCACGTAAAAAAGGGCATTTTTTTTTTCATTCTTTATACTTTTCAAGGCCTTCGTCCTGTTTTCGTTGAATTTTTTCAGTACAATGGCAGACTCGTGGATAGGGAACTATACTAGCTACCTATCTAATTTATTGTAGAAATTCCGGGATCAATGATTGGATCATGCAAAATAGAAATACTTTTTCTTTTTCTTGGGTAAAGGAACAGATGACTCAATTTATTTCTGTATCGATCATGATATATGTAATAACTCGAGCATCTATTTCAAATGCGTATCCCATTTTTGCGCAGAAAAGTTATGAAAATCCACGAGAAGCAACCGGGCGAATTGTATGCGCCAATTGCCATTTAGCTAATAAGCCTGTGGATATTGAAGTTCCGCAAGCTGTACTTCCTGATACTGTATTTGAAGCAGTTGTTCGAATTCCTTATGATATGCAAGTGAAACAAGTCCTTGCTAATGGTAAAAAAGGGTCTTTGAACGTGGGGGCTGTTCTTATTTTACCCGAGGGATTCGAATTAGCCCCCACCGATCGTATTTCTCCCGAGGTGAAAGAAAAGATAGGAAATCTGTCTTTTCTGAGTTATCGTCCTAATAAAAGAAATATTCTTGTGATAGGTCCTGTTCCAGGTCAAAAATATAGTGAAATCGTCTTTCCCATTCTTTCCCCCGACCCCGCTACAAAGAAAGACGTTAACTTCTTAAAATATCCTATATATGTAGGTGGGAACAGGGGAAGGGGTCAGATTTATCCTGATGGGAGCAAGAGTAACAATACAGTCTATAATGCTACATCCGCGGGTATAGTAAGCAAAATAGTACGTAAAGAAAAGGGGGGATATGAAATAACCATAGTTGATGCATCGGATGGTCACCAAGCGGTTGATATTATACCTCCAGGGCCAGAACTTCTTGTTTCAGAGGGTGAATCTATCAAGCTTGATCAACCATTAACAAGCAATCCTAATGTAGGGGGGTTTGGTCAGGGAGATGCAGAAATAGTGCTTCAAGATCCATTACGCGTCCAAGGCCTTTTGTTCTTCTTGGCATCTGTTATTTTGGCACAAATTTTTTTGGTTCTTAAAAAGAAACAGTTTGAAAAGGTTCAATTATATGAAATGAATTTCTAGATCCAGAAATTCCTTACCATCAAGTTGATAAAAAGCGCCGAATTCTTGTTGATCAAAAAAATGAAATATGTATTTCTGTAAACTTCCTTAAACCTACTTTGCTTTGTTTTTTGTTTCTAGTATTTTTGCGAGATCTATGGAATTCATTACTTGTATTCCATTTTTAGTACTAGGCACTAGCCAATAGGTATACAAAAACAAAGGAAGAAGATACAAGACAAGGACTGGATAAATGAAATGAAAGGAACAGTCTAGGAAGGATTATAAGTCTTCCTAATCTTCTATTCGACACAAGAAAAAGGAGTTATACCTTTTCTTGTGTCGTCTTGTATCGAAATAATAATGCTTTTTCTCTTGTTCACCAAAGATTAATATTTCTTCTTTTCCGGATATATTGGAAATCTTTTGTTTATTTGTTTAGATTCATACATTCATTATTTTAAATAAATAAAAACATAAGAAATAAGAAGTAGTAGACAAACAAAAAGTTTTAGAGGGGAATCATTCATTGAGTAAACGGAGCTTCTTCTTCTATTATTAAATTAACTTCCACTTTTAATTTATATTATTTATTTTTCAATATTACTAAAAATTTACTTGTTTGGTTGAAAAGCGGCGCGGATTAGAATCTATTTTTACGCATACCTAAATGCTTATTTTTTATTTTATCTTTTTTTTTTCAATTTTATATACAATAAGTTTTTATTTATTTACTATAAGAAATGTAAAAATGATTTGCAGAATATCTCATCCGTTTAAATTATCCATATGATATTGGATTACCCCCAAAATAGATTGATTCCTTCTTTCTTGTTGCTTCGTAAGATTTCTTGTTGCTTCGTAAGATAAGAGTTAATGAGTGCCAGAGCCTCTATTATATATAAATCAATCAATAGAAAAAGCTTCTATTCCATTGTGCAAAAACATCATAAGAAACAAAAGAATAGAGTGGTTTGAAAGATCAGAGCAACGGGTCTATTTTAGCATTTATACCAATAGAAAATTTTGATTATGTTGATTAGATAATTTTCCAATTTGTATGTTATGGAATAGACCAAAGTCTCCTGCCGCTCTAAGAGTAAGAAAAGAGTAAGAACGGCAGCGGTACCTTGCCAAAAAGGGGTAAGGTACCGCCGAGTTCTTACTTTTTCATGTCTACAATTCGGTTCATTCGATTACTACAGAGATGAACCCAAACCGGAATATGAACCGTAAAAGAAAACACCTACTAAACCGATCACAAGAATACCAGCTACAGTACCTATTAGCCAAAGAGGAATCCTTCCAGTAGTATCGGCCATTTCCCCCACTTTCCTCCACATTTCATCAAGTGGTCATACTATAGACAAAAACAGTTATGGATAATTATGAAGATGATATCCTTCC